AGTTCACTAACAACATATTAAGTTAACAAAAGACATAGAACTTAATTAAACATAACAAAGAAAGCCATGCATTAAAACACACTACTTTGCGTCGACGGAATACTTATTGAAATCTTCTAGAAAGAGTCGACGGACTCTTCTAGTCTCCCCGGTCACCGAGGGTGGCGGCCCGCACAATGAGTGCATTTTGCTCCTCGCGGAGGGCCCTCTTTCTGTCTTCCAGACCGCGAATGCGGTCCCGGAGAAATTGCATCGCTCTTCCTACGGCCTCAGGATCGAGAGCAGGCGGATGCTCCCAGAACAGACCCAGCATTTGCTCCTGTTGGAGCTTCTCGTTTTCCACGGTTTGTATTTATTGTTGAATTCTCTCAAGTCTTCCAGCGATATCCATGGCTAAAGCTCTTTCTTGCCGACTTCTAAGGCCCCGTCTCCCTTTGCCAAATAGAGACTGAAAAAAGCTTCTATTTATAGGGCCCTTAACCCTTAATTCTTATTAGTAAGATAGGTTGTCTTGGTTCTGTAACATGGATCATTTCAAACCTGGCTTTTCATAAATATTGAACCCCATCCACTATCTTTTAGTGCGCTGAATAATTGTCCTTTCCCCGTACGGATTTGAGTACGAAAGGCCCACCCCAAAGAGCGAATAGTCCTTTGTTTTTCGCGGGTATCGCCACCCCCTCAGGAAGAGGAGGCAATAATAGAGCAAAAGAGAGGGGGCAATTCTGCCTTATTATTAGAAAAGGGGAGTACGTACCTTTCTCTAATAATAAGGCAAGCTTGGGTTCCAAACCTCCTTGAAGAGAGAGGGCAATCGTCACTCGCCAGCCCTTACCCCTAGGGCCTAGCTTAGGAAAAAGATGTTTGACCGAACCACTATCTCTTGATTGATCTGATCAGACGCTTGCTTTTTCCCGCGTGCTTGTTCTCTTGATATTATTTCTACAACTATAGATTTGGAGCCAATCAGGTATCCATCCATACATGGTGTCAAACTGTGTCAGGCGGGAGACAGAAGGAATATTCAGCTGATTCCTTTCCAATGAGAACTAGACAGGCGTCTCATATCCCCGGGAAGCCGTTAGATCTAGGAGTGAGTAGTCAGGCTAATAGATAGGAAGAACTGCTTTATGGAGGAAATGCTTGAATGAAGCTTGTGGTGTGTCCTTCGGTCCGTTCAAGTGGTGAGCGAAGTGCTTCCTCGCGGAAGAAGCATCCAAAGCATACAGCTCACTCTTTAGGGAAAGACTATTACCATTATACCAAGACTTTAGGGAAATACCTCACCCCTCCCACTTTAGGGGAAATTACAATCTTTCTCCTTGGCTTCATCCTCTCCGGAAATCCCAATAGCCGGATTCTCTCTACAAGTATAGTTGACTGTGTCCTATATTCATAGGAGAGAGAAAAGGATTGAAAAATCCTGGGTAAGGCAAAGGGAGTGATTGAATCGCTTTGGCGAGCCAAAAACGCACTAATACAACCGAAGAGGTTGCCCGCTATCCAACTGCCAAGAGCAAAGAAGAGCAAGCGAACAGCAGCTCTCTAAGAACCGAACTACTGGGAGACTCGGCAAGAAGACAGCTAATAGCTACTCAAAGGCACAGACAGAGAGGGAAAACGCAGAAGAAGCTAGCAGCTAGCATCTGATGCCAAGGATCTCAATCAATCTCAAAGGGAATGGCCTTCTTATTCGGATCCTGCCTCCACTTTGATGCCCGCATAAAAGAAGGAAAGAGAAGTGAGTCAAACTGGTGGCTAGTTCTTTGTCTTGGAGGAAAGGAAGATAATGACATTGAAACAACAGCGTATTCCTGGCAAGATCCGATCGGAAATAGCCATAGAAGAATTATAGGGAGGAAATCTCTTATCAATATTCAAATCGTCTCTTTTTCACAATCGCCGATCGAAAGAGTGCAACCATGGCAAGCAAGACGCGAATAGACTTTCACAACAGGAAAGAAGACTTCATTGAAGTCCACACCCTCTCTCTGACTATAGCCCTTTGCAACCAAGCGTGCGAGGAATTCTTTCTTCAAAGGCTACGCTCCTGAAGGCCTTTGAAACTCTCTCAAATAGGGTTCTAGCAGAGACCGCTGAAACTCGTGTTTTAATGCCCGCCGTACTGCTGCATGTAGTAAGGACTTTGCGGGGTGTAATGGAATACATTGATAGAGGCATATTCATATGTTATCCCAAGAGTCACGATATTCATAGCCTCTGTTAGGAATAGCAGGCAATCTCAGATCAGGATAAGGATTCGCAGGCGAGACAGATATTGAATTAACAGAGGAAGGAAGAAGTAAGGCAAGGGAGCTGTTGAGATGGTACGAATGGTATGTCATCCGTGGATCCATATGCATAGTATAAGAAGGGACATAGAAGGAGCTGCTAGTAGTAGGATGCACAGAGGGACTTTAGTCTCATATTCATTCCCAGAGTAGGCTGCTATTGAATGTGCTCTTGTCGCAATTGAATCAGCCGTTGAGTAAATAGACGCTCTGGATCTTGCCCCTGTTAGTCTTGCCGCTGCTTAACTATAAGTACGAGTTGGAGCTCTTGGGTTCATGACTGGTGTTACTGCTATTGAATAGTGAAAGGAGCAGGATTTTCAATAACAGCTTTTGCCAGAGGCTGAGTCTTTCAAGTATCGGTAGCATTCCCTTTATCAAAGTATAGTACGCTAGGGACTCTCTTCAAGTGGAGTAAACAAAACGGGAGGCACAATTAGTTGAGTGACGCATTCCTGTGCAATTCCCTTCCTTTAATTCAATAGTTTGATTGGATTCCCGTCTGTTAATTCAATATGCTCTTCCCGCTTAGGTTAGCTGTACTCTCGTGTAGCAGTTAACGCTTGGTGGATAGGACGAATCCCTTCCTTAAATAGATCGATGCTTCTTTGCTTCCTTAATGAATTAAATTCCCTTCTCTCTATTTCCGGCCCTTGCCATTAGTTAGCCCGCGCTTCCCTTGCTTTCCCTTTGAGTTTTCAGAGTCAAGGTGCGCTTCCCTTCCAGTCGAAGATATTATATTAAAGAAAAGCCAAGAGGCGATAGTGGCATCGGTCTTCTCGTTCCATGAGGAAAAGGTCCGGAATGGCCTATTTTAATGTCTAAATCGGGAGTTTACGGGCTCTGTAGGGTCTCGGTTCACTAAACATACTCAAAAGGGCTTTCTTTGAATATAAATATGTAATCTTCCTTTAGCCATCTCTTCCTGTCTATTCAAGCCTTGAATCAGTCTGAGATCTATTAGTAATTGAGATTTAGGAAGAAGCCCCGTAAAAGCTGTCGAATAGGCGGTCCCTTGCCTCTCATTTCTTGGGAATTTGTCTTTAGTAAACGATCGAATAGGAGCAATTAGGCCTTCAGCTCGCTATGCTCAATCTCTATGTGCTTAATCAGTATGTGCGACATCTGTCTGAATTTTATATTCGTATCCGTGTTAGCTCTTATCGAAGATATCTGTATAGCTTTAAGAAACTCTCTCTGTCCGTTGCTCAGTCCACGAATAGCGCTTCCGTTCCCTTCTTTTAATTATTTGAATTTCATTCATTCGATTTGCTGTTCTTGTTAGCAACTCTTCGGTAAACTGTCCAACCAGTCTAAACTGTCCGCCCTTCTGCTTCTGCAATCGGGAATAGGTCTGAGGTCAACTGTACAATAATCGGTTTAAACTGCCTGGTCAACGCTCATCCCTTGTTTCCCTCTTCCTAGGAGCTAAAGGTAGTCTTCCCTTAAGCAGTCTGTAGGCGCGAGGGACTGTCTTCAAGTGGAAGGTCAGAGGGCTTCGGATAGGCGCTCATCAGTCTTCTTTTTTTTTATGAGTAGTCTCTTCCCTTTCCTTTAACACTAGACTTGTGTAATTAGGGCGCGGAAGCCCTTGCTCTTTCCTTTGAGCTCTTCGTTCATCCGGTCATCCCTTGTTTAACGAATCGCTTCTTTAAATAGGATCTTCCTCCCCTGCCCGTGAATCCCCTCTCTTTCTTTCTATTCCAGTAGTCTTATGCGGTTTGGTCTGTCCATTAGTTCTTCTCTATGGCTTCTTTGATTTAGTAGAAAGCCTGGTGCAAGCCATCTCATAATAGGTCGTCCTCAGTACGAGAGGTCAATTCAAATGCTCTATCAATTCAAATGCGAATAGATAGGCTTTATTTCAACAGATCTGTGCAAATAATCGATTATAGTAAGGGTTTTATAAGATTATAAAGGTCCGTTGATGGTCATCGGTCCTGACTTGAATTTCATAGTTCGATTCCCGTTCCCCGGTCATCTTTCTTCTAGCTTTTAGTTCTGTCTAGCGATTCCTGTAAATAAATATGTCCTACGTCCCCCTTTAGTATTGATCCTGCCCCGTACTTTATTTATCGGTCTTAACTGGATCAATCGCTTTGTCGGAACTCTTCCCTTGCTTGCTTCATCTCGCTTCGATAGTATGGCATTCTTTCTTTAGTAACAAGCTGTAGTAAGAAGGCTTGTTCAAACAAAACCACGTCCAGCGTGGAGATAAAGATTTGAATATTGTGCAATGAAACCATGTTCATCATGGCACAAACCGTCTGCCAAAGAAAGAGAGGGAACTCCATGAAAGTCTTGCATCTCACGTGGAAAGAAACGATGCTGCCAAAGCTTGCTGCAAATGAGGCTTCTGCGAAGGGTGCAAAGCTCGCTTTTTCGAAGGAGAAAGAAAAGAACCGCCGTTGTTACCGGACAATGAGGAATCCATGCTCTTTCGACCTCCAACCACCATGATAATGCAGCTGCCACCTCTTTCTGGTGTGCCGAGCTACACGGATGAACATGCCAATCCCAGGAACTTCACAGTGGCAAAACTGCTGCACGCCCTTGAGTACCTCCGCTGCTGCAACTTGTCTGCCGAAGAGGAGGCCTCGACGAATAGGCATCAGCATGACTGTGAAATGATGAGGATGGCCGCTCCCCTCTTCTCTCTACTGAGATCAAACCTTTCGGCCTTGAGAAGGAGCCTTTCATGGCTTGAGATGCCTTAGAAACATGTATGCAAAGTGTGGCCAAGCCCATGTTTGAATCTTGTCGGGAGCCCCTGATTAGCGGTTGGAAGCACGACGGAATCTAAATAGACCAATGCGTGCTGTCACACCTACCTATACAAGATGGAAGAGTACGCTCGATCTATCACAGAGTAGGTAATGGGTATAGATCAATAGATCTAGTCGCTCGCCCTAGGATGGTCCAAGCCCCATAAAATAGCATACTTCGGGTGTCCCCTTATAATAAGACTGAAAATGAAATGGATTTAGTTCGTAGTGATCTAATGCTGGGGTTAGGGGAGGAGAGTGTGCGACCGCGAAGTGATAGGTTGATGATTATCTGATTTTCGATCGGTAATTCGATAGTAGTCCCTTTCTTTTTGAGTGGAGAGGATTATTGCCCGAGCTGGAGCTTTTAGTAGTATGTGGGAGCGCCCTTTCTTCCTTTCACAAAATTCCGACTAAAGATTATGGTATTAGTAGAGTGCTACATCGTCGAGATGACTTCGCTTGCCAGTAGACGGTTCCCTTTATGTCAGGATGCTTGACAAAGACAAATGAATACAATGTACGAAATTCCCTTGGATCAGCCAGAGATTCTTCTTCTTCCTTGACTTGTGATCAATTAGACAAGAGGAGTTTCTCCTTGTAGGTGCCTAAAGAAAGGAGGAAAGATATCGGCTACAAAGAAAATGGAAGATGGCGACTCATAGTTAAGAGGAGAAGTTTGGGTCTGGTGAAGACGAACTCCCTACATTAAAAGATTCGGCCTTGCGATCATGCCCCTTGAGTCACGGTACTTTGGTTTAGTCAGGATCACCCTGTAAAACTAGCTTAATATAATAGAGGTCGAAATAACAGACTTTTGAGGTTCAATCTTCAAGTAAGGAGGAGAGCTTTAAAGAAGAGGAATCGCGAACATACTCAATAGATATCTTTCTTCGACGAGCCAATCATTCAGTCTAGGCCTATTAAAGAGTTCTGATTTCAGGGACGCATATAACACCCTACCGAGGCACCGATGAATGCTACCCGAGGATGAGGCCTTGCTTGCTTATTATGTGGTAATTGTCTACCTTCCTGACGAACCGGGCAGCGTAGAGAAAGGCGAGATGGTTCATTTCTATGAAATAAGAGTACATATTCGAGAATACATATTCGAGAAGAAGGGATGGTTCTTTTCTGTAGAGTAGATACAGAAGGGTCCAATCTAGTATAGTCGGGCTTGGAAGCCCTACGATTGCTTATGGGCTCATCTAGCAGAAGAATGACATGATGAATAGGAGGCACTCCCTTTTTCCTTGCTATGCTTCGGTTGCTTTCATTGATCTAGGCCGGGTATAATCCTCAAATAGGAAGGGGGTTAAGGGCTTTTGATCGAGGCAGTCACTAGAGCTTGTTGGCCGCGAGATGCAATTCACTTCAAAAGAACTCAAATCCGCAGGGTGTAAGAGATGAAGCTTCATTTTCAATATTAGAAGAAAAAGTGTTATAGTTTACTACTAATATAATCTATTTCTTGTACAGCAGCTATAATCGTTATTGTTTTTAATAAGGCGACTGCTCCGGGACATAAAAATAAAACGCTAGTGAAGACAATAAGGGGATGCTATCCAGTAAATCCGAATCGGAACAGGATCGAGATCACAGCAAATAAAAGGTTATTCACGACCCGTATCTCGACAGCAAAAGATGCTTTTCAAAGTCCGTTGTTATGAAGTTCGTTCCAAAGCGAGTGCTCGGATCCTGGTCGTGCCGTTGGATAAACGACTTTGGGTTTGGGTTAGTCTTTCTCTGGAATTACCCCCACGCTCCACGTTATGCTTCGGAGATAGGCCCCACATCTGAATTAGACCTATACTACTTTCTGGACTTTCTGGGAGGACTTGATCGAAGAAAAGGGACAAATGGGTATGGCATACGAAACTTTATCAAGTGGATCAGCGACCTTCATCAATCTACTAGTCGAAATCAATAGACTAGTTGGCAGCATGCTTTCATGTAAGTATTGGGAATAGAGTCTCCTTAGCATTTAGCATATACGGAATGGAAAGCTTTTTGAGTCTAACCTTCGCCCGAAGCCTTTCTTGTTCTTGACTAAAACACATGAAACAAATCTTCTTTTTTAGAAGTAGCAAGGTTCTTTCTTGCTTGATCGGGAAGGGGGGTATGGAATGTTCTATCTACGCCATTCTCACGAATCCTCCTTTCAGCTGTAACGAGAAAGAGGCCAAGTGATTATACTATACCTCCCCCTCCTACCATTGTCAGAGAAACTTGAACTATTTGGTCGAAAACCGGGAGAGTGAAGGCCGTTAAGGTTCATATACGAGTGGATGTAGTGCTTTTCAAAGCCGACTTATATGTATATAGGCGAGAGGCTGAAGCAACTGCCTTGCGATGAGCCGGGGATCCCGTCATAGAATATTTCAATTAGATCGAACCTCTACTAACAAGCAGAAGTGAGGAAAGCGGCGTGGTACATTCTGCGGCATTTGCCTCTTCTTCCTTCTCGCCTTGGTAGCATCCTCCTTCTCATCTAAAGAGGCTTCCTTCCATTATGAGCACCACTTTCCCATAAACCGGAAAGCCGCCCGGTCCACCCTCAGCTCTGTCGAAAAGGGCGGTTCACCTACGTAGTTGAATATGTAACAGTTCCCCTTCTCTTCTGTCAGCTGAGTCAAGCTTTGAAACAGAATCTATTTCATAGGAAGACATACGCCAATCCAGTGCTTTTCGAACGGTTCAGAATCAAGGCGGGGCTCTCAATCTAAAGATTGGAAGAGTAGCGCTGCTAGATTAGAATGCGTACTCCTCTATTGTTTGCTGTTCATCACGGGGATTTCACAGAAGGGCCAGAGGTCGAGTGGGTCAGCCGCTGATTATCTAAGCCCCTAGCATATAAGGCGGGACTGAAGATGAAATCTCAAAGCGGTAGGTCGAGACTCTTTCTTAGCTTAGTTCCATGTGCCTTTGTCTTCGTTCAGTTTTGTGGGTCAATGTGATAAGCATTCCAATCAGCCCTTTCACGAAATTCTAATAGAACAAGCTCGAGGTCTAATCCATGCTCTAAGAAGCAGCCTTTGACGCCCTTTCATTCAGTTCCAATAGATAGCTTACCCGGCGCCCGTCAATGTTCTGAATGCCGCTTGAAATTGCCTCTTCTCCTTGGCTTAGTTATTCCTGCCATGCCAATGCGATCAGCCAATTGGACGGGGTTTAATGAAAGTAGCACCCTTTCGGTGTCTCGTATGATATGCCATACCGGGGCAAGGGACGATTGGGAATGTATCGTATTAGCGAAAACAGACTCACAAGCTTTAATCCATTTCAAATAAAGAGTTCTAACTTCGTTCCTATGGCTTTGAAAGAGGCATCAAAGACCCCTTATCCATCAACCCATAAGTGGGGATTCCATCAAGGTAGAACCGGGCTTAAAAGGAAGGAAAACAGCAACTTGCTCTTAGTGGGAAGAAGGGCTATTCGTCGGAACAACTCAATCTTCTGACTGCACCACTCTTCCTTGTCTTCTTTGGTAAGCAGCCATTGTTTACAATATTCAATGCACAAGGGGAATTGCTCTAGGGTGAAGTACTCCATCTCTCCGTACAGCACGACTTATTTCGAATGTCTTTTGTTCACTGCGTCTTCTTTAATCAATGGATACCGACTAGATCTCTACAATTCATTAATGGATCCTCGGTTTTGTACCTGCCCCTATTAGATATCGCTTTCACGAGCTTGACTCAATCAATATTATATTAGCTTTTTGACTATGATTACACCCATCTCTGATCATTGAATTTCTTATCATTGGGCTGTCCCACACGAGGAGGCTCATTTATTTTTCACTCCACCATCGTCCTTACTTCTCTTATATTTCAATAGTTTCCGTTTTGAGCTTAGATTGAAGAAAGGCCCTGTCTTCCAAGAAGTCTTTCTTTCGTACTCCCTTCTTTTTCTCCCGAGGCATATTCAACAGCGGATTCATGACAATGACTGAGATGATCGCCCTAGCTTAAGAGGTGATTGAAGGTTGATGCATGGAGGGCTGCTGTCCTAACAGCTCATGGAATGATGTCTTATTGAAGGATAGATCAACCGGCTTCACGCTTAAGGATGGCTGTTTTCCATGGCTGTTGACTGAGATCTCGCCCCATCGCCTTCCTAGACTAGAAAGCTGCCTTCCTCGATCAATATATAACATAATTAGCCTGACTCAATCCATAGATATAGCTCTAGCTAGTAAAAGAGGAATCCATCAATCACGATCCACCGACCAAGTAAATAGAGTACGAGAGTTGCTCACACCCCTGTCCAAAGCTATTGAATTGAATCAATCTCCAATCTCTGCTCTTTCAAATCGCTCTGTCCAGGTTGGGATTTTGTCTGTCCACCAACTCCATTCTTCAGCAAAGCAAGCCAATCAGCGCGGGCAAGCCATAAAGGAGAGGGGTATACTCCAGTAATTTCGGTTAGTTACTTTCTTTCTTGCCTTTCGTCTAAGTAGCTCACCAGTAGAGATAAACTACAAGAGTAAATAGCTCACTTCAGGAAGCGAGAAATCCTATTTCCTGCTACAGGATTTTCCCATAGCTCAAATATGGATTCTACGGGCAACTGATAAGCGAGGAAACAGCTTTTCAAACTTAAGGGTACGTGTACATGATAACAAGGAAAGAGCGTTTTAAGCAACGATCATGCCAATGTAATTAGTTTTGTTTTAGTCCTGATCAATACATTAGTAGTTTGCCCACCCGGAAAGGAGAAAATGGCACGATAGAATTCCGGTTAGGCTGTTGTCGGCGCTGTGGGACCTTTGTTTGATAGTCCCAGGTATTATTCCCCCCCCTTTATCTTCTAGAGCGAGATGGGAGATGGTAGCCACCAGGAAGTAGGTGGGGAGGGAAATGAAGAAGTTAAGTACATGCAGGAGGTATGTAACCAAAATAAGGAGAGATTTTGTAGAGGAAGGCAGTTCTTATCAATGGAGCAGTCTACCGCCAAATGCATGTTGAGGGGGGGATAAATCGTACTTTTAGCTCCAACACCGTTTCAATTAGGCTAGCTAGAGTCAGGATGGGGTGGCTAAAGGCAATCTTATAAGACCGATCTCTATCCTATCAAATTCCCCGTAAACAGAGAAGAGCAGAAATAAAGCAAATCAGCAGTCTTATAGGCCCAGGAAATTCTTTTCGATCTTGTTTGGTGTGTGGGTAAGAAAAGGAAATGCATTTGATCAGCATTCTTCTAGGCGCTGTGTTGTAAAGACATGCTTTTCGAACTCTAGTAGCTCATGATCCGGTCTCAGTAGGTTCCGGGCAACCCGTAGTCATGGGGGTCCTTCCAGTTCTTTCTTTCAGTGGTCGCATCCGCGGTGAAGAAAGAAGGTAATCTTTCCTTTATTGCTTGGGCGCTTTCTACTAGGATAGGTTAAACTACCAGCTTCTGCCTATAGTCCCGTCCGTGCTTTTACTTGGGTAGGGCCTATTTGATTACATTCCTTTCTTCTTCTGGGGTGAACTTGTTCCATTGCCCGATTCAAGGAATGGTTCTGTCTCGTGGAATGGTTTCAGGGTTGTCCACCAACCGACCTCGCTTTGGAACTCGATTTCGAACCCCCTACTTATTTGCTGGATCATCGTTTGTTTCATCCCCGACACCCTCCTTTTAAAGGAGGCACTAAAGCTTTAACTAACCCCGCCCATACTTCACTTTTCAACTCATAGCTTAAGCTCTCAGACTAGTAGAGCTATTCTCACTAAACCGAATCTCTAAATCGAAGACGGCTCACTCACCTCTTTGAAAGAATCTCTTACTATGCCGCCTCTGTACCAACCTCTTCTTATTCTTAGGAGAACCTCGTATTCGAGTTCTACTTCCTTCTTAGGATGATTCTTGTAAATGGGAAAGGAAAGCACCAGTGACTTTTGTCACCCGAGAGGTTCTTGGGGCATGTCATCAAGGAACGAGCCCCGAGGAAGTGGGTTGCGGTAAGGCATTTGCGGATTTAGATTACGAGAACCCCTAAAAAACGTCAGCATAGCATCATGGGGGCTAAAAACGGATTGAAATGTGATCTAGTAAACAAAGTAGATGTGTAAGATGGATTCATTGGATAAATCCATGTGGATTTGGGGAATAAATGATTATCCCTTTTGAAAAGCGGGGTTCTTTCCCGAGAACCAATGATTCAACTTCTAAACTATAGAGTAGAATAAGGCTGTTTCATAATCATAACTGTTATTTATAGCCCGTCAGTGTATAATGGCCTGAAAGCGATGCGCAGAAGAAAGGTAATCCATACGAGCACACCGAGCCGAGCTTGTGACCCATCTAAGTATAAGTAGCTATCAACGGGTTTAGCTACCGATCCAGCAATCTCGGTGAAGAAGGGCAATTCCGCTTGTAAAGTCAAGCTCTTTCTTTCGTCGTGCGAGCTTTACAAAAAAACCTTTCTGGCCGGGCATGGGAGGTGAGTTCGGGTATGGCTTGGGTATGGCTTCGGTATGGTTTGGGTATAGCAGGTATAGCGGGGGTGGCAGGTATGGGGCTTAGAAGGTCTCATTCCTTTGAACCTGAGGGAGGAGTGGCATTTTAGTTAGGGGGCCCTCCTTTGAGAGTGGATGTCTTAGTTCCTCTTCTACTTCCCAATAATGGTATAAATGCCCCTAGACTAGGGAGGGTTCCCTCGTCAGTCTGATCCTCTCAACTCATACCAAGGCAGGCAGGCTATAGACTGTGAGGTGGAAAAGTAAAGAAGTAAAGAAGTAAGTAGGCAGCTATTGAATCCGCTCTTACTCTTAGAGAATACGCTGTTTTCAGGCAGAATGCGCTCTTGGAAATCGAATAGGACAGAGAGTTTCTCATCTCGGGCAAATGAAATGATGGGCAATTAAAAAGGAATAGAAGTGGGCAAAGAAGCTCTTAGCAAGAAGGAAAGGCTGCCAGTTGCTATTGAATCCAGAATAAGGCAATCCTTATTCTAATATGCCAACATAAGCATAAGACAGCAAAGCGGATGCATCGAATAATGCCCTCTTAGAAGGAAGAATTGGATCAGAGGATTCATCTTTCAACAGCATTTCCGACATTCACCATCAAAAGGAGGATCTGACACTAGCACTAGGATCTGTCTATGCTTGGACTGATTGGACGAGCATCCGCTTTTCGGCATATCGAGACTTCTTCTTTCTCAGCGACTTGGCAATAGCCTGATTCCACATGGGCAAGGAAAGGCAAAGGGAAGTACATGGGACAAGATGCAATCGAGGTTGCAGGAAAACGCTAAAGCCCTTCGCAATTTCCTAGTTTCCTAAATCTCATCCTTGAGGAACAAGGTGTCAAATTTACACTTTTGGATGCAATGTGATGTAAAATACATTCAACACATCTCAGAGTACTAAGCCTCCTCCTCTCTGTCGTACTCAGAGAGATAAGAGACTCCTGATCTAGCTCTTCCGTTATTTCCTCGTTTGCATGATCCCCTAGGTAATGCAAAGCTTGCTGATGGCATAAGTACTGAACACGCGTTAGCCCTGGCAGACAGCGCTCCGTCAGTTTGATTCGCCCATCATAATGGTAATTGATAGCATTGAATAAGGGCGGCGGAACTTCGTCAGGCCGAATTGTGTTGTACAGACACAATGTCCTCTTAATGAGAGCCCAAACGGAGGGGCGTTAGCGGGTTGGTTCTACTATAGTCTAGGATTTTCTTTGTAGCTATGGAGCCTACGAAACCAGGGATTGACGCTTACACGAGTCTCTCCTCCTTGGACTTCAACCCGATTTTGAAGGCTGAAAAGGCAAAGGAGGTAAGGGTACTCCGACATATATCCTAGGACGTGCTTCCATTGTTCTGCGGGCATAAACAGGGTCAACCATTTTTGAAGGTAGGATCTCCTTTCGGGGTTAATCTCCCAATGTCCTAAATAGGAAAAAAACCAGGGCCTATAAAGCATGCATGATTCCAATCTTGTAGCACCTGGCAAGATACCAGAGCAGGCAGAATGCTTCTTTCGGGAAGTGGTGGAAATCCATGGTAGTTATATAGAAAGAGTTTAAGCAAGGGCTTTAGCGTCTATGTACTGGAGAGGGGCATCATTTATCCCGTACTTTCTGATGAGGTTGGAACTGCCTGATCTTTCGATCATTGTAGGCGAGGAGCCTTTCCTGGACGATGTTATAGGTGACTTCTGGTGGAAGGTGGGTGATTTATGATATTATTCAGGGGTTCCTCAGGGTCAACTCAGGTTTAGAGCTGGCAATTCATAGGAAACTTGTTAGAAAGAAGAATCGGCAAAAGCGTAACCGTCAGTGCTGCTGGTACTCGTAAGTCAGCTGGCTACTAGGCAACTACTCCTCCTTTTTCTTAATCTAATCGACTCATCCTTCCGTTCATTCTTATTATTACTTACCATACGCATTTTTCAATGAAAGATGACAAGGTATATAGGAGGTTTTTCTGGATTAAAAGACTAGCGATCAACCGCCCAACGAGACTATATATATATTTATATATATATATATATATATATATACGATGAAATAAGAGGCGACATGCCCCAGAAGCAGAATACCAAAGATGGACAATCAGTAGACTGCTGGATAGACTGGCTGGCGAGACCAGGTAGATCTCTGTGGGGTCCCCTTCTCCGCTTCAAATGGGAAGGCCAACATCCATCCTTTTGTCGCCCGTTAGCAAGACCGAAACTAGATGCGTCGAGCTGCCTAAGGTCTTGACCACCTCCTCTTATTAAAAGGCAATAAAATTGTACCATAAAGTGCAAACGAGACTCCGCATCTAGATCAAGTTACCCTTCAAACAGCGGATTCTTTAACTTCTATCAAACAGCGTATTCTCGGCATCAATGCACCAACCCCTAGCAAGATCCGATCGGAAATAACCCAAGAGGAATTATAAGAGTGGCTTAAAAGCTCCTTTAAGCCAGAAAATGGCCCTTCATTTGCACGAGATTCATTTTGCTTTTTGGGGATTCCACTAATAGACAGATTGGATAAGATTCTGACTCCCGCACCGGAACTCTTGCTTCTTGGCCAAGAGAGGCTTCTCGCTGCAATCGATTCCTAACATCTGATCGGCGATTGTGAAAAAAGAATAGGAGTCCTTTAGCCTTCGGTCAATAGGAGTAATTATTCCCTCTAGTAGGTCAGTCAGTCTTTAAATGTGTTCCATAGAATAGAAGAGAAAGAGTCAGCCTTTACTCCTTAGTCTGCCGCTATCTTTCATCCCTTAATTGCCTTATCTTTTCTTTTTCTGTTGTAAACCTGTTAGGATCTTCTCGCCGTAACCAGTAATAGGCTTATCTGCCGTTTCATTCGCATTATCGTGAGCGGGTCTGGTGAACTACCCTTTCACTGGTTCTAGCTACTATTGGATTTTCGCCCTAGCTTAGCACTCCCTCTTGTTATTGTTAGGGATATACTACCCGTCTAATCTTGATTCTCCTTTACAGACCAGCAGACCTTACATACGCAATTCCTCGATTCATTAACGTGCAAGAGAAAGCGATCCACAAGAGGGTTCGTTCATCTAACACTTACCCACTATCGGCTTCAAGCAACTATCGATGTAGACTGAGAACCTATTGTATAAGGTTTGACTATGTGTGAGAATTTGTTTACAATTTGATCACATACTCGATTTACCTAGGAAGTCCTGAGATAGCAACAGCAGCTGGAATTGGCTTTAGTGCTCTATTAGGTAAAGGGGGTACTAATCCTTCAGACTGTCTCAATCTAGGTAACTCTTACTCCATTACTTACTGACAAACGGATCCAGGTAGCTCAGATCTAGCTAGGTTAGACGGTTCGGTCTTAGATGGTTTGCTTGGTCTAGTGTGTTAGGGATAGCTGAACAGAGCAGAACGACTTCTCGCTGTGTGTCTAGTAGAACCCGAAGCATTGACATTGAAAGAAAGAAGTCCCTCAAGCATTGAAGAAAGAACAAAGACAAGGATTTACCTATAGGA